TTATTTCTCTTGTTTCTATTGAAATTTCTTCACTTTCTACACACGTCTTTTTTTCGGAGGTCTACAGCCATTATGTGGCATAGGGGTTACATCCCGTACGAAAGTTAATAGTATACCACTTCTACGAATAGCTCGTAATGCTGCGTCTCTTCCGAGACCGGGACCTTTTATCATGACTTCGGCTCGTTGCATACCTTGATCGACTACTGTACGAATAGCATTTGCTGCGGCAGTTTGAGCGGCAAAGGGTGTCCCTCTTCTCGTACCCTTGAATCCACAAGTACCGGCCGAGGACCAGGAAACCACCCGCCCCCGCACATCTGTAACTGTGACTATGGTATTATTGAAACTTGCTTGAACATGAATAACTCCCTTTGGTATTCTACGTGCACTCTTACGTGAACCAATACGTACATTCCTACGTGAACCAGTTCTCGGTATAGCTTTTGCCATATTGTATCATCTCATAAATATGAGTCAGAAATAGATGGATATATCCATTTTATGTCAAAACAGATTTCTTATTTGTACATTGAGCCCTTTAGCGGGTCTGATTATCCTTGTCTTTGTTTATGTCTCGGGTTGGAACAAATTACTATAATGCGCCCCCGCCTACGGATTAGTCGACATTTTTCACAAATTTTTCGAACGGAAGCTCTTATTTTCATATTTGTCATTCCTTATCTTAATTCTTTTTTGGTAGAAAATAAGTTTCTTGAAATTTTGCATCTCGAATCGTATCGAATAAAAATGACCTAATCTTTCGAATCCTTGTTTCGGAGTCGATAAATTATACGTCCTCTGGTTGAATCATAACGACTTACTTCAATTTTGACTTTATCTCCTGGCAGTATCCGTATAAAACTACGTCGGATCTTTCCTGAAACGTAACCTAGAATCAGATCTTCATTATCTAACCGAACTCGGAACATGCCATTGGGAAGCGATTCAGTAATTAAACCTTCATGAATCCATTTTTGTTCTTTCATTTCAGGTAAAGCCCCCCTGAAGTATCAATTAATGGGGGAAAGACGATATTAGACAACTCACCCCCTTTCTTTTTTTTTTTACAAATAGGAAGAGGTTTCGGATCCCATTTGGATATTAAATGGATTACCATATATAACACAAAATTTCTCCACCGATTCGTTCTAGTCGAGCCTCCCGGTCTGTCATTATACCCCGAGAAGTAGAAAGAATTACAATTCCCATCCCACCTAAAATTCTAGGAATTCGTTGAGAGTTAGAATAGATTCGTAAACTGGGTCTACTGATCCGTTTTAAATTTAAAAAATTTTTATAGGGTCTTTTCCCATTCCTTCTATGTCGAAGGGTTAAAACCAAAAAATATTTGTTTTTTTCTCGATGTTTTCTGACGTTTTCGATAAAACCCTCTCGGAAAAGTATTTTAACAATATTTTCGGTAATATTAGTAGATGCTATGCGAACAACTCTTTTTCTATCCATATCAGCATTTCGTATAGAGGTTATTATCTCAGCAATAGTGTCTCTACCCATGATGAACTAAAATTATTGGTGTCTCAAAATTGGATATAATCAACATGTTTTTCTTTTTTTTTTTTTTATTGATTTATGAATAGGAATTTTGCAAGGTATATGCGTGAGACACAATCTACGAATTAATCTAGTTCTTAATCTATTTCTTTCAAATACCCCAAAGATATCACGATCTTATTTTATTTTATATTTTATAATACCTCGGGAGCTAATGAAACTATTTTAGTAAAATTCAATTGTCTCAATTCACGGGGGATTGCCCCAAAAATTCGAGTTCCTTTTGGATTTCCTTCTTGATCAATCACAACTGCAGCATTGTCATCATATCGTATTATCATACCGCTGTCACGTTTTAGTTCTTTACAGGTACGAACAATTACAGCTCTCACTACTTCTGATTTTTCTAGGGGCATATTTGGTACTGCTTCTTTAATCACAGCAACAATAACGTCACCAATATGAGCATATCGACGATTACTAGCTCCTATGATTCGAATACACATCAATTCTCGAGCCCCGCTGTTATCCGCTACATTTAAATGGGTCTGAGGTTGAATCATATCAAATTTTTTGTTTATTCTTCCAATGCAAAGGATGAAGAAAATAAAAGAAATATTGTTTGTCCAAAAAAAGAAACCTGCGTTTTTGTTTCATCCCTAAGATTCATCTCTGTCGGTTCTACATTTTTATCCCGAAATAATAAATTGAGTTCGTATAGGCATTTTAGATGCTGCTATTAAAATAGCCCTTCTAGCTATATTTTCGGTTACTCCACCCATTTCATATAGTATTCGCCCCGGTTTAACAACAGCTACCCAATATTCAGGGGATCCTTTCCCCGAACCCATACGTGTTTCAGCAGGTCTTACTGTAACTGGTTTGTCTGGAAATATACGGACCCATATTTTTCCACCACGGCGTGCATTTCGTGTCATTGCTCGTCGACCTGCTTCGATTTGTCTAGATGTGATCCAAGCAGGTTCAAGTGCCTGAAGAGCATATTTACCGAAACAAATATGATTACCTCGATAAGATATTCCCTTCATTCTTCCTCTATGTTGTTTACGGAATCTAGTTCTTTTGGGGTTATAGTTGATGGTTGTTTCAGAATTCCATCTCTACTACAGAACTGGACGTGAGAGTTTCTTCTCATCCAGCTCCTCGCGACTAAAAAGATTCAAAATTGAATTTCAATTAATTTGAATAGATAAGATATTGGTAGATATTAGAACATTTTTATAAAAAAAATGTTTTTAATGTGCTAATAAATCTTTCTTTTTTTTGTCCTTTATCCAAAAAAAAAGAAAGTTTTCGCGGGCGAATATTTACTCTTGCAATCTCTATTTCAGTCGTAGCACTTGCTCATGACTTCTCAGAATAGATGAATTGATTTCCGGTTCATTTCGCCATCCCGACTAGTGAATCAGTAAGATTCATTTGTTCAATAAAATCTTTTGCATTCACAGGTTACATCGTTCCCACCGCTTCGTATTTAATGGTTAGGTCAGAATTCTACAACGGAGCTCATAATCTAATTTATTCTTGAGTCAACCTTCTTAGTCTTTATTGGCTCGAAGCTCTTGATTTTTTTCTTCTATAACTATAAGAAGGATTCATTTAATGTTTCATTATGGATGAATCAATTAGTATTGATGCTTTATTACACTGTCTTTTATGAGATGACTCATAGACCTTACATATTGGAATTCTATATCATTGATATTCTTTTTCTTTCTTTCTCTCATCCTTCCATTTATCCACACCTTTCTTCTGTATTTTGCTTTCAACTTAGAATTCAAGTTTATTCAAAAAAAATTCAGTTGCTACAAAGATATGATCGATTTCTCATATCTTGACTGGTTCTTTAGATCCAGATAATACGAGGTGATGAGTTGGTTTTCATACTTTTCATACTACCGGGCTGGTCTTTTTTTAATCCTAACCCTAAAAAAACCAACGAGTCACACACTAAGCATAGCAATTATATGAAAAGTTCAATTGAATTTTTATTCAACCCTATAGAATTAAGAAAAGAATTAGAATTGCTTGCGTTGATTGGCCAGAAAAAGAATTAAAGTTTTCTTATTCTTCTTCTTTGTCTATAAAAATCCAAATTTTGATGCCTAATACCCCATAGATAGTCCGAACTGTATAGCAACAATAATCAATTTTAGCTCGAATAGTTTGTAGGGGAACTCTACCCTCTCTGATCCATTCGACACGTGCAATTTCTTTTCCGTCGATACGACCTGCAATTTGTACTTGAATTCCTTTTGTATCTGCTTGTTCAGTTAATTCAATAGCCTTTTTCATTGCTTTTCGAAATGAAACTCTATTCTTTAATTGTCCGGCTATAAATTCCGCAAGAATATTAGGATTTCCGTAAGGTTTTGCAATTCTTGTGATAGCAATGTTAAGTTTTCGGTTCACATAATGAAATTCTTTTTGTAGATTCATCTGTAATTCTTCGATTCCTTGCGGTTTACTTTCGATTAATAACTTTGGGAATCCCATAAAGATTATGACCTGGATCAAATCGATTCTTTTTTGAATCTCTATACGTGCAATTCCCTCGGCGCCGGAGGATATTCTCATATTTTTTTGTACATAATTTTTTATAAAATCTCTTATTTTTTGATCTTCTTGTAGACCCTCAGAATAATTTTTTGGTTGTGCAAACCAAAGAGAATGATGACTTTGGGTTGTACCAAGTCTGAAACCAAGTGGATTTATTTTTTGTCCCATACTACCCCACTACTATACATATCGTGATATACCATAGTTGTCTTTTTCCATCTAGGTTTTTTTAACGAATATAGTGATACAAATTCATATTCATCTAAAGATATATCTTTTACTACAATAGTTATATGGCAGGTAGTTCTTTTTATCGCATAGCTACGTCCTCGAGCTCGAGGTTTGAATTTCTTCGCGGTAGTACCTTCGTTAACCTCAGCTTTACTAATTATTAAATTGGCTTCGTCGGAACCCAGAATGGAACCAGCATTTGTTGCTGCAGAATAAACCAATTTAAAAATTGGATAACATGCTCTATAGGGCATGAGTTCTAGTATCATAAGTGTTTCCTCATAGGAACGTCCGCGAATTTGATCAATTACTCTTCTTGCTTTGTCTGCAGATATAGATATATGTCGACCTAAGGCGTATACTTCCGTTTTTTTCTTCCGTATGCTACCTAGCGGACGCAGAGGAGGGTAGTCTTCCGTTTTTTTCCTGTTTAGTATCCTATTTAAAAAATTTGACATAAGGTTTCTCTCCTACTAATGAATCATAAATATCTATCCAGATTTTTTTAAGATGAGATTAACGACGAGATTTATTATCACTTTTTGCATGTCCTCGGAAATTTAAAGTAGGTACAAATTCTCCCAATTTGTGACCTACCATACGATCTGTTATATAAATAGGTAAATGCTCCTTACCATTATGAATAGCAATCGTATGGCCGATCATTGTGGGTA